CAAAGTTAGAAATATTAAAAAAAAGGGATCTCTTCTGGTTTGAAAAACCTATTGTGACTATTCTTTTCGACTATAAACGGTGGAATCGTCCGTTACGGTATATAAAAAACAATCGATTTGAAAATTATGTAAGAAATGAAATGTCACAATATTTTTTTTATACATGTCAAAGTGATGGAAAAGAAAGGATATCTTTTACGTACCCCCCCAGTTTGGCAACTTTTTTTGAAATGATACAAAGGAAAATGTCTCTGTTCAGAAAAGAAAAATCCCCTTCTAATGAATTTTATAATCAGTGGAGTTATAGAAATGAACATAAAAAGAAAAAGTTAAACAATAAATTTTTAAATAGAGTAAAAGCTCTCGACAAAACTCTAAATAAAGAATTTTTTGTTATGAATGTACTCGAAAAAAGAACTAGATTGTGTAATGATAAGACTAAAAAAGAATACTTAACAAAAATATATGATCCTTTCTTGAATGGACCCTACCGGGGACGAATCAAAAAATTGTTTACACCTTCAATCATAAATGAAGCTTCTATAAAAAATTACAGAGAAAGGGTTTGTATAAATAAAATTCATGGTATCCTTCTTATTATTAATTACTTAGAATTTGAACAAAAAACAAATCCATTTGATATAAATGATAGAAAATCATTAGTAACAGAAATTGGTTATTTATTGAATTTAATCAATGCATTGGCTGTAAAATCAACATCAAGTTTAAATTTTAAAAGACTTTTTTTAGTTCCAGAACACGAACAAGTAAGAATTCATTCAGAGGATCAATTAAAAATTTTTAATTTTTTATTCAATGCAGTTAGAACTGTTCCGAACGATAAAACAATAAAAAAAAAATCTATTGGAATAAAAGAAATTAATAAAAAAGTTCCTCGGTGGTCATACAAATTAATCAACGATTTAGAACAACAAGAGGGAGAAACCGAGGAAAGTGTGGTAGAGGATCATGAGATTCGTTCAAGAAAAGCCAAACGCGTAGTGATTTTTACTGATAACCACCAGAATACTGATGCTTATACGAATACCCAAGAAACTAATAATACTGATCAAACAGACGAAATTGCTTTAATACGTTATTCACAACAATCGGACTTTCGTCGAGATATAATCAAAGGCTCTATGCGCGCTCAAAGGCGTAAAACAGTTACTTGGAAACTTTTTCAAGCAAATGTGCATTCCCCCCTTTTTTTGGACCGAATAGACAAATCTTTTTTTTTTTTTTTTGATATTTCGGCGCGTATGAAAATAATTTTTAGAAATTGGATGCGGAAAAACACAGAATTTTCTGATTATACAGAGAAAAAAAAAGAAGAGGACAAAAAAGAAGAAGACAAAAGAAAGGAGAAAGCGCGTATAGAAATAGCAGAAGCCTGGGATAGTATTTTACTTGCTCAAGTAATAAGAGGTTTTTTGTTAGTAACCCAATCAATTCTTAGAAAATATATTATATTACCTTCATTGATAATAGCTAAAAATATAGTCCGTATACTATTATTTCAATTTCCTGAATGGTCTAAGGATTTAAGGGATTGGAATAGAGAAATGCATGTTAAATGTACCTATAATGGCGTTCAATTATCAGAAAAAGAATTTCCAAAAAACTGGTTAACAGATGGTATTCAGATCAAGATCCTATTTCCTTTTCGTCTTAAACCGTGGCACAGATCTAAACTACAAGCCCCTTATAATGATCCAATGAAAAATAAGGATCAAAAAAATGATTTTTGCTTTTTAACAATTTTTGGAATGGAAACTGAACTACCTTTTGGTTCTCCCAGAAAACAACTTTCATTTTTTGAACCCATTTTTAAAGAACTAAAAAAAAAATTGAAAAAGAAATGTTTTATAATTCTAAGAATTTTAAAAGAACAAACAAAATTGTTTCTAAATGTCTCAAAAGAAACAAAAAAATGGATCATTAAAAGTATTCTGTTTATAAAAGAAATAATAAAAGAACTCTCAAAAATAAATCCAATTACATTATTTGGATTTGGATTGAGAGAAATAGAAGTATATGAATTGAGTGAAACTAAAAAAGATTCGATAATTGGTAATCGTATGATTCCTGAATCATCGATTCAAATTATATCTCAGGGTTGGACAAATTATTCATTAACAGAAAAAAAAATGCAAGATCTAACTGATAGAACAAATACAATCATAAATCAAATAGAAAAAATTACAAAAGAAAATAAAAAAGGATTTATAACTCCAGATATAAATTTTAGTTCTAACAAAATAAGTTATGATGATAAAAGATCAGAATCACAAAAAAATATTTGGCAGATATTAAAAAGACAAAATGTTAGATTAATCCTTAAGTCACATTATTTTATAAAATATTTCATTGAAAGGATATACATAGATATCTTTCTATGTATCATTAATATTCCTAGCATCAATACAAAACTTTTTCTTGAATCAACAAAAAAAATTATTAATAAATACATTAACGATAATGAAGTAAATCACGAAAGAATTGATAAAACAAATCAAAGTGTAATTCCCTTTATTTCGACTATAAAAAAGTCACTTACTAATATTAGTAACAAGAATTCAAAGACTTTTTGTGACTTATCTTACTTTTCACAAGCATATGTATTTTACAAATTATCACAAACTCAACTTATTAACTTATATAAGTTAAAATCTGTATTTCAATATAACGGAATGTCTCTTTTTCTTAAGAATGAAATAAAGGATTTTTTTGTTGTAACACAAGAACTATTTCATTCCGAATTAAGACATAAGAATCTTCGCAATTATGGAATGAATCAATGGACAAATTGGTTAAGGAGTCAGTATCAATGTGATGTATCTCACATTAAATGGTCTAGATTAGTACCACAAAAATGGCGAAATATATTCAATCAACACTGTATGGCTCAAAATAAAGATTTATGTGATTTATATGAAAAGGATCAATTAATTAACTACGAAAAAAATTTTGAAACAGATTCATTACTGAATCAAAAAGATAATTTTAAAAAACGATATAGATATGATCTTTTAGCATATAAATTTATTAATTATGAAGATAAGAAGGACTCTTATATTTATGGATCGCCATTACAAGTAAAAAATAACCAAGATATTTTTTATAATTACAACACACATACACAAAAATCATTAAATATGCCGGAAGGTATTCCTATTATCCCTATCAATAATTATCTAGTAGAAGATGATATTAGAGATATGGAGATAAATCCGGATAGAAAATATTTTGATTGGAGAATTTTCCATTTTTGTCTTAAAAATAAGGTCGATATTGACGCCTGGATCGATATTGATACTGACACTAACAGTAATAAATATACTAAGACTAGGGTTAATAAGTATCAAATAATTGATAAAATCAATAAGAGGGGTCCTTTTTATCTCACGATTCAGCAAGATCAAGAAATCAACCTATCCAATCAAAAAGGGTTTTTTGATTGGATGGGGATGAATGAAGAAATACTAAGTTGTCCCATATCAAATATGGAATTTTGGTTCTTCCCAGAATTGGGGATACTTTATAATACGTATAAAATTAAACCGTGGGTTATACCAATTAAATTACTAGTTTTAAATTCTAATATAAATGAAAATGTTAGTAAAAACAAAAGCATCACTGGAAATAAAAAAAGAGATCCTTTTATATCAATATCGGAGAATTCAAAAAAATCTTTTGAATTAGAAAACCGAAATCAAGGGGAAAAAGAATACGCGGGACAAGCGGATTTTAAATCAGCTCTTTCAAACCAAGAAAAAGATGTTGAAGAAGATTATACGGGATCGTACATGAAAAAACATAGAAATAAAAAGCAATACAAGATCAATACAAAAGCGGAGTTTGATTTCTTCCTAAAAAGGTATTTGCATTTTCAATTGAGATGGGATGATTCTTTAAATAAAAAAATAATCAATAACATCAAAGTATATTGTCTCCTGCTTAGACTGATAAATCCAAGAGAAATTACTATATCCTCTATTCAAAGGGGCGAAATGAGTCTGGATATTCTGATGATTAAGAAAGATTTAACTCTTACAGAATTGATTAAAAGGGGAATTTTGATTATTGAACCAATTCGTCTATCTATAAAAAATGATGGAAAATTTATTATGTATCAAACCATCGGTATTTCATTAGTTCATAAAAGTAAACACCAAATTAATCAAAGATACCGAGAAAAAAAACATGCTGATAAGAATTCTAATGAAGCCATTACAAAACATCAAAAGATGACTGGAAATAGAGATAAAAATCATTATGATTTGTTTGTTCCTGAAAATATTTTATCACCTAGACGTCGTAGAGAATTGAGAATTCTAATTTGTTTCAATTCTGAGAATAGACATAGAAATGCAGCATTTTGTAATGGGAATAAGGTAAACAGTCAAGTTTTGGATAAAAGCAAAAAATATAAAAAAAAACTTATTAAATTTAAGTTATTTCTTTGGCCCAATTATCGATTAGAAGATTTGGCTTGTATGAATCGTTATTGGTTTAATACCAATAATGGCAGTCGTTTCAGTATGTTAAGGGTACATATGTATCCGCGATTGAAAATGCATTAATAGTACATTTTTGATATATTTCCCATACCATATCTGGTCTATGACGACAAAGAGATGCACACATGCATTGTCTTACATTCCACTGATACACGATACTAATTCAATGACATATCAATTTGATCTAGAAATGAATAAACAAAATATTCTTATTTTAGGTCTAAATTTTTATCTTTTGTGAGTGGAGAAAACAACCATCCTTTAGGTATACCCTTTCAAATCCAAATAAAATTTACAAATTTTATTTTATTAAAAAAAAAAATTATAAATTAATAACAAAATTAATATTTTTGTATATACAAAATAAAAATGAGAGGCATTATTATTACTGATCAATAAAGATATCTATCAATAAAAATTTATTAAAATAAAAAGAGAGGGCGATAAGATTTCATTTTATGGTAAAAAATTCATTCATCTCAGTTATTTCACAAGAAGAAAAAGACGAAAACAGAGGATCTGCTGAATTTCAAATAGTTAGTTTCACCAATAGGATACGAAGACTTACTTCACATTTAGAATTACACAAAAAAGACTATTTATCTCAGAGAGGTTTACGTAAAATTCTGGGAAAACGTCAACGACTGCTGTCTTATTTGTCAAAGAAAAATAGAATATGTTATAAAGAATTAATTAATCGGTTGGATATTCGGGAGTCAAAAACCCGTTAATTTGAAAAGGCATTTTGAATTATTTGATTTATTAGATCTTGAATTTTAATGAACTTTTTTTTTCGTTTTCAGCAATTCATGAAAGAATGAATCGAGGAAAAACCGATGAATATACCAGCTACAAGAAAAGACCTCATGATAGTCAATATGGGCCCCCACCACCCATCAATGCATGGTGTTCTTAGACTCATCATTACTCTAGATGGTGAAGATGTTATTGATTGTGAACCAATATTGGGTTATTTACACCGAGGGATGGAAAAAATTGCGGAAAACCGAACAATTATACAATATTTGCCTTATGTAACACGTTGGGATTATTTAGCTACTATGTTCACAGAAGCAATAACTGTAAATGGACCGGAACAGTTGGGAAATATTCAAGTACCTAAAAGAGCTAGCTATATCAGAATAATTATGTTGGAGTTGAGTCGTATAGCTTCTCATCTGTTATGGCTTGGTCCTTTTATGGCGGATATTGGTGCACAAACTCCCTTTTTCTATATTTTCAGAGAAAGAGAATTAGTATATGATCTATTCGAAGCTGCCACCGGTATGAGAATGATGCATAATTATTTTCGTATCGGAGGAGTAGCGGCCGATCTACCTCATGGTTGGATAGATAAATGTTTGGATTTCTGCGATTATTTTTTAACAAGAGTTGCTGAATATCAAAAACTTATTACACGAAATCCTATTTTTTTAGAACGAGTCGAGGGAGTAGGCATTATTGCTAGAGAGGAAGTAATAAATTGGGGTTTATCGGGACCAATGCTGCGAGCTTCCGGAATACAATGGGATCTTCGTAAAGTTGATCATTATGAGTGTTACGACGAATTTGATTGGGAGGTGCAGTGGCAAAAAGAAGGAGATTCATTGGCTCGTTATCTAGTCCGAATTGGTGAAATGATAGAATCTATAAAAATTATTCAACAGGCTCTGGAAGGAATTCCAGGGGGACCCTATGAGAATTTAGAAATACGATACTTTGATAGAGAAAGGAATCCGGAATGGAATGATTTTGAATATCGATTTATTAGTAAAAAGTCTTCTCCTACATTTGAATTGCCGAAACAAGAACTTTATGTGAGAGTCGAAGCCCCAAAGGGAGAACTGGGAATTTTTCTGATAGGGGATCAGGGCGGTTTTCCTTGGAGATGGAAAATTCGCCCCCCGGGTTTTATCAATTTGCAAATTCTTCCTCAGTTAGTTAAAAGAATGAAATTGGCTGATATTATGACGATACTAGGTAGTATAGATATCATTATGGGAGAAGTTGATCGTTGAAATGATAATTGATATACCAGAAGTACAAGAGATTGATTCTTTTTCTAGATTAGAGTTTTTAAAAGAGGTTTATGGAATTATATGGGTGCTTATTCCTATTTTGACTCTTGTATTGGGAATCACAATAGGCGTACTGGTAATTGTATGGTTAGAAAGAGAAATATCCGCAGGGATACAACAACGTATTGGACCTGAATACGCCGGCCCTTTGGGAATTCTTCAAGCTCTAGCAGATGGGGCAAAACTAGTTTTCAAAGAAAATCTTCTTCCATCTAGGGGGGATACCCGTTTATTCAGTATCGGGCCATCCATAGCAGTCATATCAATTTTAGTAAGCTATTCAGTAGTTCCTTTTGGCTATCACCTTGTTTTAGCGGATCTCAATATCGGCGTTTTTTTATGGATTGCCATTTCCAGTATTGCTCCAATCGGACTTCTTATGTCAGGATACGGGTCAAATAATAAATATTCCTTTTTAGGTGGTCTACGAGCTGCTGCTCAATCGATTAGTTATGAAATACCATTAACTTTATGTGTGTTATCAATATCTCTACGTGCGATTCGTTGATACATAGACATAAACTTTTCTTTATTCCTTCCTTTCAAAGAAAGGGTTGGAATGAATTAAGTAGCTATCTTCATTTTTTTTATTCATTATTCGGGTTGATGAACTAAATCAAATAGTTATATGAGTGAAAGAAAACAGCTTATATATAAATTCGCAGTAAAAAGATTGAGTCTCATTTTCTATGTATAAGAGTTAGAGAGTTAAGCGGAAATAAACATAAACAGAAGCGACCGTTTCCCCCAAGATTGGTTGATTAGTCATCCTGACTTGAAGCGGGCTCAAAAGATCAACCGTATTGAGTTTTCACTATCATTTGTATGTATTACCACAGCGGGGGGTTGAGCAAAAACGAGTGGGTGGTTAGAAACACCAAGATATGTAAAGGATTAGTAATGGAAATTATGTAAATTCTCCAAAAGGACATTTTTACATAATATAGAATACTCATTGGGGCTTTAAATTGGTAGAAATGATCAGGCAATACTCCCCACGACACGATTCCAATCCAGAGTATGCTCCTATCCACCGATTAAATAAATAACTATTGGGAACGAAATAATCCTTTACTTTATTTTGTAAGCCCCCTTTTTCTCAGAAATAGAAAGAAGAATAGGAACGAAAAAAAGAGAAAGAAATCCAATTCCAATAAAAAAATAAAAAAGATATCTTTTTTATTTTTTTCTTTCCCAGATACATATTAATAGGTATAGAATTTGTGTCATAATTCATGAATTAATTATATAATTTTTTTCGTACGTGAAATCAACGGGTTATTGATATTTCTACAAGAAGTATTTTATTGAACAATTAAGTTATTACTCAACAAAGAAGAATTAAAATTCTTATTGAAATTATTAAAGATTAAAGAAAGGGTGAGATCAATTCAGAAGTACTTTTTTTATTTATTATTAAATATTAAATAATTATAACAGACAGAATTCAATTGGTCTAATTTAGGACCGTCCAATAGATTTTGACTTTATCCATCCTACAAACGTATCAAGATAAAATAATACTGACGCGATCCTTAGATTTATTTCTGGCCTTCAAGGAGCCGTATGAGGTGAAAATCTCATGTACGGTTCTGTAATAGCGATGGTAACAGTAATGGTATCACCGACTATAATTATCTAACAGTTCAAGTACAATTGATATAGTTGAGGCGCAATCAAAATACGGTTTTTGGGGATGGAATTTGTGGCGTCAGCCTATAGGGTTTATCATTTTTATCATTTCTTCCCTAGCAGAATGCGAGAGATTACCTTTTGATTTACCAGAAGCAGAAGAAGAATTAGTAGCAGGTTATCAAACCGAATACTCGGGTATAAAATTTGGTTTATTTTATGTTGCTTCCTATCTAAACCTATTAGTTTCTTCATTATTTGTAACAGTTCTTTACTTGGGAGGTTGGAATATCTCTATTCCGGACATATATGTTTCTGAGCTTTTTGAAATAAATAAAACATGTGGAGTTTTTGGAGCGACAATTGGTATCTTTATTACATTAGCTAAAACTTATTTGTTCTTGTTCATTCCTATCACAACAAGATGGACTTTACCGAGGCTAAGAATGGACCAACTATTGAATCTTGGATGGAAATTTCTTTTACCTATTTCTCTCGGTAATCTATTATTAACAACTTCTTCCCAACTCTTTTCGCTGTAAGGGAAATTTACAACTTGTCTCAAACAAGAGAAATAAACAAACATAAAATTATTCATAATATATATTAACGATATGTTCTCTATGGTAACTGGGTTCATGAATTATGGTCAACAAACAGTACGAGCTGCAAGGTACATTGGTCAAAGTTTCATGATTACTTTATCTCACGCAAAGCGTTTACCCGTAACTATTCAATATCCTTATGAAAAATTAATCACCGCGGAGCGTTTCCGCGGTCGAATCCATTTTGAATTTGATAAATGTATTGCTTGTGAAGTATGTGTTCGTGTATGTCCTATAGATCTACCTGTTGTTGATTGGAAATTGGAAACTGATATTCGCAAGAAACGGTTGCTTAATTACAGTATTGATTTCGGAGTCTGTATATTTTGTGGTAATTGTGTTGAGTATTGTCCAACAAATTGTTTATCAATGACTGAAGAATATGAACTTTCTACTTATGATCGTCACGAATTGAATTATAATCAAATTGCTTTGGGTCGTTTACCAATGTCAGTAATTGATGATTATACAATTCGAACAATTTTTTATTCGCCTCAAAAAAAAATAAGTAAATCTCTTGATTAAAGAATAATTTATAATTACTTTACTAATAAATAATACTAAGGTTCAGTTTTGATCTAATCTAAAGGAATCGGGTTTCTTTCGTTTTGTTTGGTCAATAACTACAAATCCCAACTATTGATTAGTTGGTTAAGAATCACGTCTTAATTTGGATTGAAAATCCATTAATTAATATATCTGTAATTATTTTTACATATATAGTTTCAAATTAGAACTACTCTTTCAGATAACGAATTAAATTAGTCCAATAATTGTACTTACATTTATTCATATCCCTTAGTATTTATTTACTTAGGATTTAATTAGGAATTGCTCAAAAATTTTAATTTTTTTTTTTTTCTGTTCGGATTTCAATAAGGTCATGAAAAACATTTCGATTTATTTATCTCTTATTTTACATATAATGGATTTGCCCGGACCAATACATGATTTTCTTTTAGTCTTTCTGGGATCGGTTCTTATACTAGGAGGTATGGGAGTGGTATTATTTACCAACCCCATTTATTCTGCCTTTTCATTGGGACTGGTTCTTGTTTGTATATCCTTATTCTATATTCTATTAAACTCCTATTTTGTAGCTGCTGCACAACTCCTTATTTACGTGGGAGCTATAAATGTTTTAATCGTATTTGCTGTGATG